TATAAAATAATGTTAGAATACTCGGTGCCGAGTTATTTTTAGTGTGTTTTTAGTATGGGTTTTTAGGCTTTTGTTTAAACTGCATCAAAAATTAATGTGCATATATATATATACAAATTAAATGTATAAAATCGATGCGCTAATTTATACTAGTCTCGGAATTAGTGTAAGTAGAAATTTGTGCATTGGTTGGGTTTGTGTATGTATTTATATATAAATAATTTTATGCGTGAGTTAAAATTAGTGCATGCATATATATATATATATATATATATATAATGGGCTGCCAAATATATCTTCAACTTGTTGGCTTTATACGTTCTTGAGTCCTCCTTGGTTTAGGGGTTTGACAAGGATAACAGGATCTGTGGGACGTAGGGGGGTAGGGGGGTTTGACGCGCGAAAACCAGAGGGGGGCACTAGTATATTAGGGTAAACTGAACAAGATATGTATGTGTTATGCACTTGAATTAAATTAATGTAATTCTTAAGTTATGTCTTATAATAATTAACCTACATTAGCTCTTGCAAGGAAAATGTTCAACCTTATATTATTTTTGAGTTTACACTCTGAGATGCAAAGTGAAAGGAAACCAAAAAAGAGATACGTTATGCATATAAAAGAACGCTCGGCTAGGTGGGTAACGAGACATATGTACTACACCATTAATCAGATGCCAGTATAATTAACAGGGGGGGGAGTTTTACAATTTATGTACCTGAAATAGGAACCAGATGCCAGTAATAGTTCATATTGTGCTACCCCCACGATTATTGTCCCTGATTCTATCATGCATGATGTACCTTTATGTAAATCAGTTGGTGGTCTCTTACTACATTAATATGTTCGTCTGAAATCTTAGTTGATTATTCGAGGAAAAATTTGAGGTCGACTTTTTGGGGAATATATAATTTACCCGGGTTAAAATAATATTATTTCTGAGTCTTATTTTTATGCTTATGTAATACCTTCATGTTTAGTACTTGCTTTATGGTTAAGATAGTGAGATGGTGATAATACATATATGTACTAAACCATAAGTAATGGTTTAAATAATGTTAAGTTGATCTAGATTTAATGTATTATGTACCTCTTCATGCTTAGTACTTGCTTTATGGTTAAGATAGTGAAATGGTGATAATACATATATGTACTAAACCATAAGTAATGGTTTAAATAATGTTAAGTTGATCTAGATTTAATGTATTATGTACTTCTTCATGCTTAGTACTTGCTTTATGGTTAAGATAGTGAAATGGTGATAATACATATATGTACTAAACCATAAGTAATGGTTTGAATCACCAAATCATGTTGGGTACATGATTTGACGTTATATGTGTAAGTTATGTTGTTGAGACGCTATGTACATGAACATATGGATGTATGAAAATACATTATTAAAATGTCGGGCGGCGGGGTCAGAAAATAGTTTAGTGTAGAATACTGGCTTTGGGTGTCAGTGGTGGGAGTTAGAATCTCTCTTTTCTGGGCGCTAGGGGGGACTTTAACCTCCGATCTTCGGATTACAAGACCGATGCTTTAAAACTAAGCTACTAGGGCAAGCTAGTTTTAGTGTTTTATTCTCTAGTCATCCTGCCAATGGTATTAGGATGAGGAATAAGGCGAAATATAAGACGGACGCGATTTGTCCAATAATAATAAACGGGTGTTCTACTGGCATTCCTCCAATCCATGTTAGGATAATTATGTCCGCTACTAAGGTTCAGAATAGGAATTGGGTAATAGGGCGGAATGTTAGTCCCCGTTGTTTAGAGGTGTGGAGTAGGGGGACTACTATTAGTACTAGAATTGAAAATAGTAAGGCAAGAACACCCCCTAGTTTGTTAGGAATTGATCGCAGAATTGCGTAAGCAAACAGGAAATATCATTCTGGTTTAATGTGTGGTGGGGTAACTAATGGGTTGGCGGGGGTGAAGTTTTCTGGGTCTCCTAAAAGGTTTGGGGAAAATAATGCTAATATTGTTAGCGCCAGAAGCATAACGGCGAAGCCGAGTAAGTCTTTATAGGTGAAGTATGGGTGGAAGGAGATTTTATCTGCGTCTGAATTTAGTCCAATTGGGTTATTTGATCCCGTTTCATGTAAGAATAGGAGGTGTAGAATTGTTATGGCTGCTACAATGAATGGTAGAAGGAAGTGAAATGCGAAGAATCGTGTTAAAGTTGCATTGTCTACCGAAAATCCCCCTCAGATTCATTGTACTAGTATGTCTCCCATGTATGGCACGGCGGACAGTAAGTTTGTAATGACTGTGGCCCCTCAGAAAGATATTTGTCCTCATGGGAGAACATACCCAACAAAGGCTGTTATTATGACTAGTAGTAAAAGGACCACTCCAATGTTTCAAGTTTCCTTGTATAGGTATGAGCCATAATAAAGGCCCCGGGCGACGTGCATATAAATGCAGATGAAAAAGAATGATGCGCCGTTGGCGTGCATATTACGGATTAATCAGCCGTAGTTTACATCTCGGCAGATGTGTATAACTGATGAAAATGCGGTCGAGATGTCTGAGGTGTAATGTATGGCTAGGAATAAGCCGGTTAGGATTTGGGTAATTAAACAAAGGCCTAGAAGGGATCCAAAATTTCACCATGAGGAAATGTTGGATGGTGCTGGTAGGTCAACTAGTGCTCCGTTAGCGATTTTGATCAGGGGGTGCGTTTTACGTAGGCTTGCCATTAGGTGGTTCTTGTAGTTGAATAACAACGATGGTTCTTCAAGTCATTGGTCCCGGTTAAAGTCTGGGCAAGAATTATGACTCATTTTATGTTTTTATTACTTATGGCTTTAGTTGTAGGTTTGGTTGCTGTTGCTTCTAATCCAACACCTTATTTTGCTGCTCTTGGCTTAGTAGTTTCGGCTGGGGTTGGGTGTGGTGTTTTGGTTGGTTTTGGAGGGTCTTTTTTATCTTTAATTCTGTTTTTAATCTATTTAGGGGGAATGTTAGTGGTTTTTGCGTACTCGGCAGCTTTAGCTGCTGAGCCTTTTCCTGAGGCTTGAGGAAGCCGTTCTGTATTAGTATATGTGGTGGTGTATTTATTAGGGGTTTGTTTAGCGGCAGGGTTATTTTGAGGTGGTTGATATGCGGATTATTGGGTTATTATTGATGAGTTAAAAGAGTTTTCTGTTCTTCGTGGTGATGTTGGTGGGGTAGCTGTTATTTACTCGTTTGGTGGGGGTGCGTTGGTAATTTGTGCTTGGGTGTTATTCTTAACCTTATTTGTAGTACTAGAGTTAATTCGAGGGCTAAGTCGTGGCACCTTGCGTGCAGTTTAAGCTAAGGCTGTAAGAGTGGCTAGAATAAGGGTTAATAGGAAGATGGTTAAATATGTTTTGATTATTCCTCGAGTGGCGTCATTAGTGTGCTTAGCCATGGTTATTTGTGCTAGTGCTAAACCTTTTGGGCCAATTGTTTCAAGTCATGTTTTATCAAGTTGAGTGGCGGCTGCTTGCCCCATAGTGAGTTTAAGTTTTGGTAGCAGTCGGTGGGCCACTGCTGGGAAGAAGCCCAGTATATTTGAAAAATGGTGTATTTTCATTGTTGGGGTAATTTTTACTTGTTTACTTGTTATGTTAGTTAGTTCTATAGCTGTTAGTAGTCCAATAATTGTTACTATTAGGGCTGCCGTTTTTATGAAAACTGGCATTGTTATAATTTGTGTTTTTATTGGCAGGAAATTTTGGGTAATAATAAGCCCTGCAACAATACTTCCCCAAGCAAGTCGTTTAATTGGCTTAATTACTAAGGGGTTGTTTTCATTGATTGGGGATAGGGATGAGAATCGTGGATTTCCTATGGTTACAAAGTATGCTAATCGGAAGCTGTATACTGCGGTGAATGATGTGGCGATCAGTGTCAGAATTAGGGCTCAGGCGTTAAGGTATGAGGTGTTTAGGGCTTCAATGATTGCGTCTTTTGAGAAGAATCCCGCTAGGAATGGGGTTCCTGTTAGGGCTAGGCTACCGATCGTGAAGTATGTTGAGGTGGCTGGTATAATGTGGAAAAGTCCTCCTATTTTTCGGATGTCTTGCTCGTCATTTAGGCTATGAATGAATGACCCAGAACATAAGAAGAGTATAGCTTTAAAGAAGGCGTGTGTGCAGATGTGTAGAAATGCTAGTTGTGGTTGGTTTAGTCCAATCGTCACTATTATTAATCCAAGCTGGCTTGATGTTGAGAAAGCTACAATTTTTTTAATATCGTTTTGGGTTAGTGCGCAGGTGGCTGTAAATAGTGAAGTTAGTGCTCCTAGGCACAGGCAAGTTGTTAAAGCTAATTGATTATTCTCTATTAGGGGGTGTAGGCGGATTAGTAGAAATACTCCTGCAACTACTATTGTGCTTGAGTGAAGTAGGGCAGACACTGGCGTGGGGCCCTCCATGGCTGAAGGAAGTCATGGGTGGAGGCCAAATTGGGCTGATTTTCCTGTCGCTGCTAGGGCTAACCCCATAAGTGGGATTGTTATGTCGAAGTTTTTTGATAGGGTAAAGATTTGTTGTATTTCTCAGGAGTTCAGGTTTATTGCAAGCCAGGCTATAGTTATAATTAGTCCAATGTCCCCAACTCGGTTATAAATAACGGCCTGTAGCGCTGCTGTATTGGCGTCTGCCCGTCCGTATCATCACCCAATTAGTAGAAACGATATGATTCCTACACCTTCTCATCCAATGAATAGTTGAAATATATTGTTAGCTGTAACTAGAATAATTATTGCTACTAGGAATGTAAGTAAATATTTAAAGAATCGGTCAATGTTGGGGTCAGAGTGTATATATCAGAGTGCAAATTCTAGAATTGATCAGGTAACATATAGTGCAATCGGAACGAAGATTAGAGAGTAGTGGTCAAATTTAAAGCTAATATTTACATCAAATGTTTGTGTATTTATCCATTGTCAGTTTGTGATAATACCTTCTGTTTTTAAATCTAGGAAAATTATAAGAGGCAATAGACTGATGAGGAATGCAGAACTAACAGCGGCTTTTGTTATTTTTGATATTTTGTGTTTTTGTTGTTCTGGGTTTAGTGTTGTAAGTACCGGGTATATTAAGATAAAAAAGATTAGTAGTAGAGATGAGTTTATGAATAAAGTCATATAGCCGTTACTTGGATTTGCACCAAGAGTCTTTGGTTCCTAAGACCAACGGATGAACTGTTATCCTTTAAGGGCGTAAGAAAGCCACGGATTTTAACCATGGGTATAAGAATTAGCAGTGCTTATAGTTTTCAGTACTTCCTCGGTGAGTAAGGGGATTTTAACCCCTGTCTTTAGAATCACAATCTAATATTTTTGTTAAACTATACTTACAATAGCACCATCCCCACATTAGTTCTGGTTTTATAACTAGAAGGATTACTGGGATTAGGTGTATAGTTATTAGCAAGTGTTCCCGAGTGTGATACGGCTGTAGTCCTGTAATGTGGTTGGGTACGGGGCCTCGTTGTGATATAAGGAATATATACAGAGAGTATCCGGCTGTAATTAGTGTACCTAAGCCGGTAAGTAAGATTGTTCAAGGGGATCAATTAAATAGTGTTGTGATGATCATTAGTTCTCCTATTAGGTTTGGCAGGGGTGGTAGTGCAAGATTAGCCAGGTTAGCAATAAATCATCATACTGCAGTGAGGGGGAAGATAACTTGTAATCCCCGGGCAAGGATTATTGTTCGGCTGTGGGTCCGTTCGTATGCTGTATTGGCTAGGCAGAATAGGGCTGAGGATACTAGTCCGTGGGCGATTATTAGGATAATTGCTCCTGAAAACCCTCAAGGGGTTTGAATTAAGATTCCCCCTGCTACTAGGCCTATATGACTAACAGATGAGTAGGCAATTAGCGATTTTAAATCCGTTTGTCGTAAACAAATTGACCCGGTTATGATAATGCCTCATAAGGCTAGGATAATAAATGGATAGGCAAGCTCTTTTGATAGGGGGTCTAGTATAATTATTATTCGTATTATTCCATACCCCCCGAGTTTTAGTAATACTGCTGCTAGTACTATTGATCCCGCTACTGGAGCTTCAACGTGTGCTTTAGGTAGTCAAAGGTGTACTCCATAAAGAGGTATTTTTACTAGAAATGCAATTAGGCAGCCGGCCCATCAGATTTTATGACTAAATGAATCAAGTTGTAGGGGTTGTGAATATTGGATTAATAATAAGGATAGTGTTCCTGTTGAATTTTGGAGTAGGAGTAGGGCAACTAATAGTGGAAGTGATCCTGCTAGTGTATAAAACAGGAAGTAGGTTCCTGCATTAAGGCGTTCGGTTTGATTGCCTCATCGGGTAATGATAATTAGGGTTGGGATGAGTGTAGCTTCAAATATGATGTAAAATATAATGATTTCTGTGGCGCCGAATGCTATAATAAGGAAAGTTTGTAGTGAGGCAAGGAGTGTAATATACAGACGTTGTCGGCTAATTGGTTCAGGGCTAATATGGTTTTGACTGGCTAGGATTATTAGTGGTAGTAGTCAACAGGTTAGTACTAATAGGGGGGTGGATAGGGGGTCTGTTGCTATGTAAGTATTAGAGGAAGTTCAGCCGGTTTCTGTTGGTCACATAAATCAGGTTAGGCTAATGGTGGCAATTAAGAGGCTATGTGCAGTCGAAGCCGTTCATAATCATTTTGAAGGGGTGAGCCAGATCGTTGGAAATAACATAATTGTTGGAATTAATACTTTTAGCATTGTAGAAGATTTAGATTTTGTAGTTGATCTGTGCCGTGGGTCCGGGCAGTTGCAACTAGCAGTGCTAATCCGGCGCTTGCTTCGCAGGCGGAGAAGGATAGAAGGAGCATAGGGGCTGTTGAGTATCCTGTTGATTCAAATTGTAAGGCTCATAGGGCCAGTGCAATGAACAGGGATAATATTATCCCCTCCAAGCATAATAATGCGGAGAGTAAGTGGGTTCGATGGAACGCTAGCCCTATCAGCCCAAGAATAAATGCTGAGCTAAAGCTAAAATGTGCGGGTGTCATAAGGGGGCCGTGGAATTAAACCACGGTTTTCTGAGCCGAAATCAGAGGTCTTGTTTTGGACTAGCTCCCTATTCTGCTCATTCTAGGCCGCCTTGGGTTCATTCATAAATTAATCCAAGGGTGAGTAAGATTAAAACTGCTATTGCCCATAAAAAGGTACTTGTTGGGTTATGGAGTTGGTCCCCTCAGGGAAGCGGGAGGAGAAGGGCAATTTCTAGGTCAAATAGGAGGAATAGGATGGCGACAAGGAAGAACCGTAGCGAGAATGGCAGTCGGGCGGATCCGAGGGGGTCAAATCCGCATTCATATGGTGATAGTTTTTCTGCGTCTGGATTTATTTGTGGTAGTCAGAAAGAGACAATTGCTAAAATTAATGATAGTGCTATTGTAATAAATAGAATAATAATAATTAATTTCATTATCTTTCCTTGGGGTTTAACCAAGACCGTGTGATTGGAAGTCACTTATACTAGCTTTAAATACTAGAAAGATATGATCCTCATCAGTAAATAGAGACGTAAAGGAATAGTCATACTACGTCTACAAAATGTCAGTATCAAGCAGCAGCTTCAAAGCCAAAGTGGTGTTCTGATGTAAAGTGGTATTTGATTTGTCGTATGAGGCAGACTGCTAAGAAAGTTGATCCAACAATAACATGTAGTCCGTGGAACCCTGTGGCCACAAAGAAAGTTGAGCCATATACTCCGTCTGCAATTGTAAATGGGGCTTCATAATATTCTATGGCTTGTAGGGCTGTGAAGTACAGGCCCAGGGTAATAGTTAGTGCTAGAGATTGAATGGCTTGTTTTCGTTCTCCTTCCATAATGCTGTGGTGGGCTCATGTTACTGTCACCCCTGACGCTAGTAAAACAGCTGTGTTAAGAAGTGGGACTTCAAATGGGTCTAGTGGGGTAATTCCTGTTGGCGGTCATAGTCCACCAAGTTCTGGAGTTGGGGCTAAGCTTGAGTGGTAGAAGGCTCAGAAAAATCCTAGGAAGAAAAATACTTCTGAGGTAATGAATAAGATTATTCCGTATCGCAGGCCTTTTTGAACTGGAGGTGTGTGGTGGCCTTGAAAGGTCCCTTCTCGGGTAATATCCCGTCATCATTGATATATGGTTAGGAGCAGGAGGATTAGTCCTAGTGTTATTAGTGTCGTTGTGTGGAAGTGGAATCAAATTGCTAGGCCAGATGTTATTAATAGGGCAGCGATAGCTCCGGTTAGTGGTCATGGGCTTGGGTCGACTATGTGATAGGCATGTGCTTGGTGGGCCATTAGACGTTTTCTTGAAGATATAGGCTTAATAGGAGTACGAATACATATGCTTGAATTATTGCTACTGCTACTTCTAGTAGTGTAAGCAGGAATAGGACAGTGGCAGTTAAGAGTGCTACTACAGGTATAAGGGATACTATAACATATGCGGCTGTAGCGATTAGTTGGATTAATAAGTGGCCCGCAGTTAAATTAGCTGTGAGTCGAACTCCCAGAGCAATTGGTCGAATAAATAGGCTAATTGTTTCGATAATAATAAGTACTGGAATTAGTGGGATTGGGGTTCCTTCTGGTAGAAGGTGCCCCAGGGCAATCGTTGGTTGGTTTCGTATTCCAATAATTACTGTGGCCAGTCATAATGGAACGGCAAATGCTATATTTAGTGATAGTTGTGTTGTTGGTGTGAAGGTGTATGGTAGTAGGCCTAATATGTTAATTGTAATTAGAAAGATTATAAGCGAGGCTAATAAGAGTGCTCATTTGTGTCCTCCTACATTTAATGGAAGTATAAGTTGGCTTGTAAATTGAGTAATAAATCAGTTTTGAATTGTAATGAGTCGGTTATTAATTCATTTGGATGTAGGAGTTGGGAAGAGTATTCAGGGTAGTGTAATTGCGATGGCAATTAGTGGAATTCCTAGGTAATACGGGCTTGCGAATTGGTCAAAGAAGCTTACTATCATGGTCAGTTTCAGGATTCAGTTTTGTGTTTTTCTGCACTTACTGAGGTTGGTTCGTTTGGTGTGATGTGGTTTAAAATTTTAGTGGGGATAATGGTTAGAAAAACTAATCAAGAAAATACTAAAATTAAAAATCAAGGGCCAGGGTTAAGTTGTGGCATTTCACTAGAGGTGGTCGGTAGTCACCAATCTTTGGCTTAAAAGGCCAATGCTTTGTCCAATAATTTAGCTTTCTAGCGAGGCGTCTTCTAGTATAAGTGCGGATCAGTTTTCGAAGTGTTCGAGTGGGACTGCTTCAATTACAATTGGCATAAAGCTGTGGTTTGCTCCGCAGATTTCGGAGCATTGGCCATAATATACTCCTGGGCGTAAAACTATGAAAGTGGTTTGATTTAGTCGTCCTGGGACTGCGTCTATTTTTACACCTAGTGATGGGACTGCTCAAGAATGGAGTACATCTTCAGCAGAAATTAAGATACGAGTTGGTGATTCTATAGGAATCACTATTCGGTGGTCGGTTTCTAGGAGTCGGAATTGTCCTGGGGTCAGGTCTTGGGTCGGTACTATATATGCATCGAATCCTAAATTTTCGTAGTCTGTATATTCGTAGCTTCAGTATCATTGGTGTCCTATTGCTTTAATTGTTAGGTGCGGGTCATCGAGTTCGTCTATTAGGTATAGAATTCGTAATGATGGTAGGGCAATTAGTACTAAGATGATGGCTGGTAAAACAGTTCATACGACTTCAATTTCTTGGGAATCTAAAATGAGTTTATTAGTTAGTTTAGTTGATACTATTGCAAGAATAATATACAGTACAAAAGTGCTAATTAAAAATACAATTATTAGTGCGTGGTCGTGGAAGTGGAGGAGCTCTTCTATAACGGGTGATGCTGCGTCTTGGAATCCTAGTTGTGTTGGGTGTGCCATTAGTTTGTTTAAGACATGCGGGAGTTTAACCCACAGTTTCACCTTGACAAGGTGATGTAATATACATTTTACTAATGTCTTTAAGAAAGTGACAGAATGGGTATGTGGCTGGCTTGAAACCAGCATATGGGGGTTCAATTCCTTCCTTTCTCGTTAATCTAATCGGGCTTGAACAAATGCTGGTTCTTCGTATGTGTGGTATGGAGGTGGGCAGCCGTGTAGCCACTCTACGTTTGTTGATGCTAGTTCTACGTGTAGTACTTCTCGTTTAGCGGCAAAGGCTTCTCATAGAATAAATAGGAACATAATTACTGCTACCAGGGACATTATTGACCCAATGGATGATACTGTGTTTCATAAGGCGTAAGCGTCTGGATAATCAGAGTACCGTCGTGGCATTCCTGCTAGGCCTAGGAAATGTTGTGGGAAAAATGTTAAATTAACTCCAATGAACATGATCCCAAAGTGGATTTTTGTTCAGGTGCTATGCAGGGTATATCCTGAAAGTAGGGGGAATCAGTGTACAAAGGCTGCTATAATTGCAAACACGGCTCCTATTGACAGTACATAGTGGAAATGTGCTACTACGTAATAGGTATCATGGAGTACAATATCAAGAGATGAATTAGATAAAACAATTCCTGTCAGCCCCCCTACTGTAAATAGGAAAATAAATCCAAGGGCTCATAATATTGGAGTTTCTCATTTAATTGATCCTCCATGTAGTGTAGCTAATCAGCTAAACACTTTTACACCAGTTGGAATTGCAATAATTATTGTTGCGGATGTAAAGTATGCACGAGTGTCTACGTCTATTCCGACAGTAAACATGTGATGAGCTCATACAATGAACCCTAGGAGGCCAATGGCCATTATGGCTCAGACCATACCCATGTAGCCGAATGGTTCTTTTTTTCCTGAATAATAGGCTACGACGTGAGAGATAATTCCAAACCCTGGAAGAATTAGGATATAGACTTCTGGGTGGCCAAAGAATCAGAAGAGATGTTGATAAAGGATCGGGTCACCTCCTCCCGCCGGGTCAAAGAATGAGGTATTTAGGTTTCGGTCTGTTAGGAGTATTGTAATCCCAGCAGCTAGAACTGGGAGTGAAAGTAGAAGTAATACAGCAGTTACAAGTACTGATCAGACGAATAGCGGTGTTTGGTATTGTGATACCGCTGGGGGTTTTATATTAATAATTGTAGTAATAAAATTAATAGCCCCCAGAATTGATGACACACCCGCTAAGTGTAGTGAAAAAATTGTTAAGTCAACTGATGCTCCGGCGTGGGCTAGATTGCCTGCAAGGGGTGGGTAGACTGTTCATCCTGTCCCGGCCCCGGCTTCAACACCGGAAGAGGCTAGTAGAAGTAAAAATGACGGGGGTAGGAGTCAAAAGCTTATATTATTTATTCGGGGGAATGCTATGTCTGGGGCCCCGATTATTAACGGCACAAGTCAGTTCCCAAATCCTCCAATTAGTACTGGTATAACTATAAAGAAAATTATTACAAAGGCGTGGGCAGTTACAATAACATTGTAAATTTGGTCATCACCTAAGAGTGATCCAGGTTGGCTAAGTTCCGCCCGGATTAGGAGGCTAAGGGCGGTTCCAACTATTCCGGCTCAGGCACCAAATACAAGATAAAGGGTACCAATGTCTTTATGATTAGTAGAGAAGAATCATCGTGTGATTGCCACAGGTAGGGTGGCCGAATGCAAGGCGTCGGGTTGTAGCCCCGAGTATGAAGGTTCAAATCCTTTCTCTATCAAGCCTCGTGGTGTAGAACATATTGGATTGCAAATCCAGAGTCGCAGATTAATACCCTGCCGGGGCTTTCCCCGCCTTTGGCGTGAGGCGGCGGGGAAAGTAGGTGGATGCTCGCTGGCTTGAGCGCTTAGCTGTTAACTAAGAGTTTGTAGGATCGAGGCCTTCCCACCTAGCAGGGCCTTAGCTTAATAAAAGCACCTGATTTGCAGTCAGGAGATGTGGGTTAATATCTTGCAGGCCCTATCAGGGACTAGAAGATTTTCACTTCTACTTAGAGCTTTGAAGGCTTTTGGTCTGATATTATCCTAAGTCCCTAGGTTAGCAACGTTAAAATGGTAGGGGTTATTGGTAGTAGTCCCAGAGCAGCGGTAATAAACAGTGCTAGCGGTAAGGAGGTTTGGATGGTTTGAGTTCGTCATGCGGTTGATGAAATGGTTGTGTTGGGGGAGATGGTTAATGTTATTACATAACATAATCGTAGATAAAAGTATAGGCTAATTAAGGCGGCTAAGGCCATTGTTGTGGCTATAAGTGGTATGTCTTGTTTGGTCAGTTCTTGAAGAATCAGCCATTTAGGTATAAATCCCGTGAGAGGTGGAAGCCCCCCTAATGATAGTAGTACCAAAGCAGTTATTGACACTAATGTTGGGGTTTTTGCCCAAGCTGTTGCTAGTGTAGAAGTTTTGGTTGATATGGCAGTTTTAAAGGTCAGGAATGCTGCGGAGGTTATAACAATATATATTCCTAGGGCAACTAGGGTTAATTGTTGGGCGTACTGGATAATAATAACTATCCATCCCATGTGTGCGATTGATGAGTAGGCTAGGATTTTCCGTAGTTGAGTTTGGTTTAGTCCCCCTCATCCTCCAATTAGGGTAGATAAAATTCCTATTACTGTCAGTAATTCAGGATTAATGGTTTGTGCTGTTTGAATAACCAATGCTATCGGGGCTAGTTTTTGTCAGGTGGCCAGAATTAGACCCGTTGTTAAGTCTAGTCCTTGTATCACTTCTGGTATTCAGAAGTGTATTGGTGCGAGACCAATTTTTAGTGCTAGGGCTGTTGTAAATATTGTGGTGGCAAGGGGGTTTGATAGGCTATCAATTCCCCATTCTCCTGTTGTTCAGGCGTTTGTTGTACTTGCAAACAAGATTATTGCTGCTGCAGTGGCTTGTGTTAAGAAGTACTTCGTTGTCGCCTCAGTTGATCGTGGGTGGTGGTGTTGCGCTATTAGTGGAATAATTGCTAAGGTATTAATCTCTAGTCCTATTCAGGCTAGTAATCAATGAGAGCTGGCAAATGTTATGGTAGTTCCTAGTCCGAGGCTAGATAATAAAATGGTGAGGACATATGGGCTCATTGACAGGGGATGGATTTTAACCGTCATGTTCGGGGTATGGGCCCGAAAGCTTTTGTTAGCTGACCCTGTCTTAGAAAGTGGTGTAAAGGAAGCACCAGGAGTTTTGATCTCCTGAGTATGGGTTCAATTCCCTTTTTTCTAAGGAACCGAGGGGATTTTAACCCCTGTAAGTCACTCTATCAAAGTGATCCCTAGGCGCTCGGGCACAGTTCCTTTTATTATTGTTTATAGTTGTGGGGGGAGCCCTGCTAGTGCAATTGGCAGGGCAGTGTGTCAAAGTACCAGGGCTAAGGTTAGTGGCAGGAAGTTTTTTCATACTAAGTGTATTAATTGGTCATATCGAAATCGCGGGTAGGATGCTCGCACCCATAAGAATAGGACGGATAAAAGTGCTGCTTTTGTCATTAGGTTAACTGTTGTTAGCTCTGGAATATTCGGGATGTGCGAGGCTCCCAGAAATAGGACGGCTGAGAGCGTGTTTATAAGTAAAATGTTGGCATACTCAGCTAGAAAAAATAGCGCGAATGGCCCTCCTGCATATTCTACGTTAAATCCAGATACTAGTTCTGACTCACCCTCTGTTAGGTCGAATGGTGCTCGGTTGGTTTCTGCCAGTGTCGAAATGTATCATATTGCTGCTAATGGTCAGGCGGGAACTAGTAATCAGATATTTTCTTGGGTTACGTTAAACGTTTGTAATGTATATCCGCCTGAGAAGATAATTACTGAAAGAAGAATTAGTCCGAGGCTAACTTCATAAGAAATTGTTTGGGCTACGGCTCGTAGGGCCCCAATTAGTGCATATTTGAATTGATGCTCATCTGACCCAAGAATAGAATATACGGCTAGACTTGATATGGCTAAAATAAATAGGATTCCTAGGTTTAGATCGGCTACTGGGTGCGGTATAGGCATTGGAGCTCACAGGGTCATGGCTAGGGTTAGTGCAAGCGTTGGGGCGGCTAAAAATAGGAATGGGGAGGATGTGGATGGGCGGACTGGCTCTTTAATAAACAGTTTAACTCCGTCAGCGATTGGTTGGAGTAGTCCATATGGTCCTACTACGTTTGGTCCTTTTCGTAGTTGTATATATCCTAATACTTTTCGTTCGATCAAAGTTAGGAAGGCTACTGCTAGTAGGACTGGTACAATGTAGGCTAAAGGATTAATTAAGTAGATAATTAAGGTGTTTAGCATGAACTGGGGAGAGGATTTGAACCCCTGTTTAAAGGGCTTAGACCTTTTGCAATTTACCATGCTCTGCCACCCCAATATTGGCCTTATTTAGGCTTATTTGGTTTTGCTCCCCCTTATTTATATTTATTTGTTTTCATAAATTAGGGGTAGGGCGTGCTTCAGGCATGGGCCCTTCTTTTCCGGTCCTTTCGTACTAGGAAAAGTAGCTGTACAGATAGAAACTGACCTGGATTGCTCCGGTCTGAACTCAGATCACGTAGGACTTTAATCGTTGAACAAACGAACCCTTAATAGCGGCTGCACCATTAGGATGTCCTGATCCAACATCGAGGTCGTAAACCCCCTCGTCGATATGGACTCTGGGAGGGGATTGCGCTGTTATCCCTAGGGTAACTTGGTTCGTTGATCGGCTGAGTTAGCCGGATCATGCATGGTCAGATGTTCTGCTGCTTAGAGATGTCTCTCTTAGTTTTAGGGGGTTATCCCTAATCCACTTGGAGGCTTTACTTTCCTCCGTGGTCGCCCCAACCGAAGGTAAAGTCTCAATTGCCACAAGGTTTAAGTTGCTTTTTATAGAGTTGTTTGACGTGGTTGAGTTTTGTACCTTAAGCTCCAAAGGGTCTTCTCGTCTTGTATTTTTATACCCGCTTCTGCACGGGTAAATCAATTTCACTGACTGGAAATGGGAGACAGTTAAGCCCTCGTTTAGCCATTCATACAGGTCTTTATTTAAAAGACAAGTGATTGCGCTACCTTTGCACGGTCAAAATACCGCGGCCGTTAAACTTGTGGTCACTGGGCAGGCTGGACCTCTTATACTTGTTTTGTTGCAAGAGGCGATGTTTTTGGTAAACAGGCGAGGCTTGTGTTTGCCGAGTTCCTTCCTTTTCTTTTAGTCTTTCCTTTAAATAGCACTCCAGTGTGGGGTTAACGATAATCTTTCTGTGGGATTTTCTTGATTTTGTTGTAATGCATAATACTCTCTTTAGTTGAGTTCGTTAATTGCCAATGGTTGGTCCGGTTTGGTATACACTTGTGCTGTGGAGAAGGGCTGGCCTTCTTGTTACTCATTTTAGCATAATCTCTTCCATGTTAAAACATGGATTGGCCTAATAAAGTTAGGGGAGTAAGATTTATTATCAGGATAATAAACTTTTTTCTGTCTGAGCTTTAACGCTTTCTGTTTAGGTGGCTGCTTTTAGGCCCACTAGAACAGCCTGTTTTTATATATTATGATCTTTATCCACCTGCTAAGGTTGTGTCCTTGGTTAAATGGGCTGTACCCCTTTTAACTAACTCTCATGTTTTTCTCTTTTAATCTTTTTAAGGCTTTTGATTTGAGGTAAAATGAGGCTGAACTTCTATCCATTTCTTAGGCAACCAGCTATCACCAGGTTCGGTAGGTCTGTCACTTCTACCCGGAGGTCTTCCCACTCTTTTGCCACAGAGACGGGTTGGCCCTATAATAGGCTGTCTCGGGGTAGCTCACCTGGTTTCGGGGTTTCAAACTAAAGGTCTCTTTGCTTGCGTAAACTAGCTAAATCATGATGCAAAAGGTACAAGGTTTAATCTTTGCTTTTTAATACTTATATGGATTATTTCATTTCTCTTTCAGCTTTCCCTTGCGGTACTGTTTCTATTGCTTTATGTATAACCTTTTCTGTCTCCCATACTAAGGTAAAAGAATGATTTAGTTTATTATAAAAGTTTTACTTTTTATTTATATTATCAAATTATGTTGTAGTTAAGCTAGCTGTTTGGCTCAGGGCGACCCAGTTTGCATGGATGTCTTCTCGGTGTAAGTGAGATGCTTAACTAACTCAGCCACGCCCTGGGTTTGGTCCAAGTGCACCTTCCGGTACACTTACCGTGTTACGACTTGCCTCCCCTTGTTATTGCTGTTTTATTAAGTATTTAATGGTGCGTTTCGTTTGGGGAGAGTGACGGGCGGTGTGTACGCGTCTCAGAGCCGGGTTCAGGGGGACACTCTATTTCCCTCTTACTGTTAAATCCTCCTTTAAGCACTGTTTCATGGTGCATATTCGTAGTTTTCTGTGGTAGAAAATGTAGCCCATTTCTTCCCACTTCATGCGCTACACCTCGACCTGACGTTCTGGGTTGTACCCATCTTGCTTACTTTTTTCCCTTCACAGGGTAAGCTGACGACGGCGGTATATAGGCTGAAATAGCTAGAAGTGGTGAGGTTGAACGGGGGTTATCGGTTTTAGAACAGGCTCCTCTAGATGGATCTGAGACACCGTCAGGTCCTTTGGGTTTTAAGCTAGTGCTCGTAGTACCCTGGCGGACATTTTATTGTATTTAAATGTCTAAGTTTACGGCTAAGCATAGTGGGGTATCTAATCCCAGTTTGTTTCTTAGCTTTCGTGGGGTCGGGTAAATATTAGAGCTACCTTCGTGTGTAGGGCTTCGGACACCTAGAAGCGTATGACGGCCAAGGGGCCATTTGGCTCTAAAAACCTGTTATTCCTAACCACCCTTTACGCCGTTAGATTATCAACTAGGGCCTCTCGTCTAACCGCGGTGGCTGGCACGAGTTTTACCGGCCCTCTTAGTGCTAACTGAGTCAAGTTTTCACTTATGGCTTAATGTTTATCACTGCTGAATTCCCTTGGGGGTGTGGCTTAGCTGGGCGTCTTGGGCTAAAATATGTGTGCCTGATGCCTACTCCTCGTCTCCGGGCGGGAGATTGAGGGTATATTCACTGGGCTGCGGAGACTTGCATGTGTAAATCGGGCTAGAGCTGATGGTAAGGCCGGGACCATGCCTTTGTGCATGCGGAGTCTTCTAAAACCCATCTTAGCATCTTCAGTGCTATGCTTTGTATTAAGCTACGCTAGC